TATAAACAAGATGCAGGGTCGTTTGTCTACTTGGCTAGTCAAACACGGGCTAGTTCATAGATCTTTGGGCTTCGATTACCAAGGAATAGAGACTTTACAAATAAAGCCCGAAGATTGGCATTCCATTGCTGTTATTTTATATGTATATGGTTACAATTATTTACGTTCTCAATGTGCTTATGATGTAGCACCGGGCGGGCTGTTAGCTAGTGTGTATCATCTTACGAGAATAGAGTACGGCGTGGATCAACCGGAAGAGGTATGCATAAAAGTATTTGCTCCAAGACGGAATCCTAGGATTCCGTCCGCTTTCTGGGTTTGGAAAAGCGCGGATTTTCAAGAGCGGGAATCTTATGATATGTTGGGAATCTCGTATGATAATCATCCACGCTTGAAACGTATTTTAATGCCTGAAAGTTGGATAGGATGGCCCTTACGCAAGGATTACATTGTCCCTAATTTTTATGAAATACAAGATGCTTATTGAATGGTAAGAAACTTTTTTTCACTTTTACGACATCAGATATCTAAAAACTCTTTATATCTTCGGCTTTAGATTAAACAGATTAATTGACGTCCCAGCGGTATTCTATTATGAATAGATAAAAAAAAAAATAAAAGACAAATAAAAAATTCATTGAGATTCAAAAATTTCTTTTGGCTCAGCTACGAACCGAAATAATGAACTAAAAAGTTATGTATCATGAACTTTGCTTGTACCGCGTAGCCGTCAATTCCTTACTTAGACTTAGACGAGGTTAGAAAGTCATATAATGTATTAGGAAATTAATAAATATATATCAAAGGGAATCTGATTCTATTTGCACTATATCTGAGAAAAATTTTTTCTATTTTCATACTTTAACTTTTCGAGACGCTTTTTTATTTGAGTGTTTCAACTAACTAATTTGAACTTTTTCAATATTTGGAATATGTATTGAAGTATTAATATGCATTTTGTCTGAGAGTAAACATAATATGAACAAATAAAAAAAAATGGGTAGAATCAATTTTAGAAACTTTCTACCCATCTATTTTTTTTATGGATAGTATAAGGTATCTCACGCGATAATTAGCTAAATTACTTATGTATGTGTCATGATCTCAACTATATAATGAAAATGTATATCAACCCATATTGGTTAATTTTTGGAATATATATATTATACCCAATACCCATACCCCTAAAAAAACAAAACACGTGCCAGGAACCAGATTTGAACTGGTGACACGAGGATTTTCAGTCCTCTGCTCTACCAGCTGAGCTATCCCGACCATTCATTCGACCTTCTCTCGCATCATCTTCTCATTTTACTCGATAAGTCGGGTCTATGTCAATTAAAAAAAAAGGCATTACAAAGTGTTATCTAGGTACCGGTTTGAAAAGAAAAAAAAAAAAAGATAACTAGTTCGGGAGTAAAAAAAGCTTTTGGGGATAGAGGGACTTGAACCCTCACGATTTTTAAAGTCGACGGATTTTCCTCTTACTATAAATTTCATTGTTGTCAGTATTGACATGTAGAATGGGACTCTATCTTTATTCTCGTCCGATTAATGAGCTCTTCAAAAGATCTATCAGACTATGGAGTGAATTATTTGATGAATGAATATTTGATTCTTTTTTCAAATTTCAACTTGAATTTGATTCGTAAAAATTCTTCCATTTTTTCCTATTCATATTCATACTAAAAATTATATATATTTTTCATTTCATATTGATATTTTCATTTAGAGAGAATTTCATATTATAGAACTCTAATAGAAAATAGAAATAAAAAAAAATTACAAAAAAAAAATACAGAATAGATTCGGGGGATCATTAATCATTTGATATTTTATTGATTTTTTATATAGTTAAGTATATTTTTCACCCTTTTTGGATTGAAGTAGAATTCTTAGAACAACACAGCACAGTCAACTCCATTTGTTAGAACAGCTTCCTTTGAGTCTCTGCACCTATCCTTTGTTTTTTTTTTATTCTTGTTTTCTGAATTCTTATTTTTTCCTAATACTAATAAAAGGAGTTGGCTCAGGATTGCCCCTTTTTTTTAATTCCAGGGTTTCTCTGAATTTGAAAGTTTTCACTTAGTAGGTCTCCATACTAAGGCTCAAGCCAATTAAGTCCGTAGCGTCTACCGATTTCGCCATATCCCCCTTTGTATTATAAGATTCGGTGATGTCTTTCCCCTTTATTTTTTTCTTTCAGTTCTGCCGGAACTATCGAATTCATTCTATTTGATATGGATTAGTAGAAACCTTTTCTCCTAGTTTCTTTTTTGTCTATTTTGTTTCATCTCTATGGGAAGTCTCTATTTGAATTTGATTTGGTCTAATCAGAAATGATTCTATCATTTCTGTAGCTACAATTCAATATATATGTATGTATACCCTATATATCCTACTCCCCGATTATTTTCCCATATAATTTTGAATACTCAAAGGGTCGATTCTTTGTTTTTCATAATAGTCCATGAATGAAAGGCGAAGAATATCTTATTATGTTATTATGACCCGGAGTTCATCTTTATCGATTCTAATTTTTGATTCTTTTCGTTTTTTTTTCTATTTATTTCGATTTGAAAATTCATTTCAAATAAAAATAGAATTTCATAGAATTTCTAATTTAAATAGAATCTAATTGTTCTCGCCAAAAAAGAAACTAAATTCAACATTTATTATTTATTTTAATTTTATTAAATTTGAAAAATTTATTTGAAATTAATATCATAAAAGAAAAAAAATGAATAATATAATTAATAAGTCTAAACTGTTTATAGTTTGTCGAATTCCAGTGTACGTAGAATTTAATTTCTAGGAGCCCGCTTAGCTCAGAGGTTAGAGCATCGCATTTGTAATGCGATGGTCATCGGTTCGATTCCGATAGCCGGCTTTTTCTATTTTTATTTGTTCAATTTATCTAAATTTATCTATATATATATATTATTTTTTGAAATCGAAGAACAAGGAAAATAATAAGGGTGCCTTTCCCTTCTTCAAAACGATCTATTGTGTCATAGAAACTTCCAACTCTGAATAACAAATAAGAAAAAAAAGAGTTTTTTCCTTATTTGTTCGGCCGAGATTGACCCCCCTTTTCCTTTGCATGTAGAATTTCTAGGTTTTTTTACTTTCATATTTTAATACAAAAAATATAATATAGAAAATACAAAAAGGTTCGTATATGATGTATATACAATCCATTTGATTATTCATTGTAATACAAAACTTCAGGGGATTTCGTTTCATTTATCATTTAGTTCAGTTTGAATTTTAGTTTTTTTGTCATATGGAATATATATATATATAAATAGAAAGAAAATAAATAAAGAAAAAAGAAAGGAGTCTTTATGTCGCGTTACCGAGGACCTCGTTTCAAAAAAATACGCCGTCTAGGGGCTTTACCAGGACTAACTAATAAAAGGCCTAGAGCCGGAAGTGATCTTAGAAACCAATCACGTTCTGGAAAAAGATCTCAATATCGTATTCGTCTAGAAGAAAAACAAAAGTTGCGTTTTCATTATGGTATTACAGAAAGACAATTACTTAAATATGTTCGCATCGCCAGAAAGGCAAAAGGGTCAACAGGTCAGGTTTTAATACAATTACTTGAAATGCGTTTGGATAACATCCTTTTTCGGTTGGGTATGGCTCCAACTATTCCTGGAGCCCGCCAATTAGTTAACCATAGACATATTTTAGTTAACAACCGTATAGTAGATATACCGAGTTATCGTTGCAAACCTCAAGATACTATTATGGCGAGGGATGAACAAAACTCCAGAGCTCTAATTCAAAATTCTATTGATTCATCCCCTCGGGAGGAATTGCCCAAACATTTGACTCTTCACCCCTTCCCATATAAAGGATTAGTCAATCAAATAATAGATAGTAAGTGGGTCGGCTTAAAAATAAATGAATTGCTAGTGGTAGAGTATTATTCTCGTCAAACTTAGAAAATAGAAAGCAAAGGGTTTGGGCAATTTGGTACTTTTCTTTCGCCAAAGTCAAATGACTTAAGGTTTAAAGCCAGGGGTTTGATCTATATTTTCTACCACTCATATATTCTATCCCATCCCGGATTTATCTATTCATGTATCCTAGATTGGCAGAAAGATTTTCACTCCTTGTCCCAGTATTTTACGTACCACAGCAATTCGAAATCGAAGAAATATATAATATATATATAAAGAAGGATCTAACTCTTAAGATTATTTCTTGTTGTTTGATTTGTTACAGTTAGGAATGTTGGCGAATTAAATTAGGTAGGTGTAAAGTACGGAAAGAGAGGGATTCGAACCCTCGGTAAACAAAAGCCTACATAGCAGTTCCAATGCTACGCCTTGAACCACTCGGCCATCTCTCCTACACAATGATTATGGCTCAGAAACCGAAGAAATAGCGAGCCATTACTATAGTTCATATTTCTATTACTATTCCATTTTTGTTTGGCTAGGTACGACTATGACCAACCCAACAATAGTATAACTACAACTACTAGTATAACGAATAGTAATAGAATTTTTTTTATTAAATCCTACGAGGAATTTTTTTTTTATAAAAAAAAAATGGAAAATTCTTTTCTAGTGTTAAAGTGCTCACCACCAAATCTCTTAATTCATTCCAATTCCACAGTTATTATATATTCCATCATAGAATGATTATTTGATTCTTTTTCCATTCATCTTTATTTCGATCAGAATTGAATCAAAATTTTTTTGATCCGACGAAATCGGAATAGCCCCTATACTACTACAATTTTATGAATTTTATTTGTATGAATTCGAATGGGATTCAACCGGTTCTTATTGATTCTTGAAAAGGGAGTAATTTTTTGGGTATGTGGAATAGTTGAAAGAAATAGAAGTATAAAATAAATAAGAAATTGTTGTATGTATAAAGTATAAGTAGTAGTAGAAAATATCTATCTTTATAGAAATTTTTTGTTTGGAAATGAATCCATTTTTATGTTATTTCGTATTATCCAAATCCTTTGTTTGTGTAATCATTTTCCCACAAGGGGTAATTAGAAGAATTTTAGAATGGATTGATACCTATGCCTAGATCGCGGATAAATGGAAATTTTATTGATAAGACCTTTTCTGTTGTGGCCAATATCTTGTTACAAATAATTCCGACAACTTCAGGGGAAAAAGAGGCATTTACTTATTACAGAGATGGTGTGATTTGATTTTCTTTATTATTTAGTTTACTTGTACTGCTCTTCCTTTTATGAGAAAGACACACGATTTTGGATAATAAAGAACAAATATTCTTATTCCACATTAGAATAGAATTCTAGAAATAAACCTACGCTTGTTGAAGGTGAAGTTTCGAAATAGAACAATTCCTTCTGTCGTGTATCCCCGATTGATGCAACCTCAGATACTATGTTCAGTTATAGATTTTAGTATTCAGCGAAAGGTTTAACCTTTGTGTTTTGTATTACAGGTCAATCCTACTTCCCAGTAATATAGGACCAACAGGCGGCATAGGGGAAGAAGCACTACACCTAACAATCGACAACACGAAAGCTTTGTTAAAAAATATTTATCTACTCCCTTTACTTATCTGGATTGGGACTAACAAGAATGGTTGGGACAACAAACATCCATCTCGTTCGTACTTTGGATACCCGTATAACCATCGAAGACTGTTGAAGTGATTATTTCCTGGAAATTAGGAGGCGTTGAGAACAAAGGAATTGTTGGAGTTATCTTTGCTATTTAGTATCAAGACACTTGATTCTAGTAAAAGCTCTTGCGCAAGAAGGTTGGCTAGAAATTTTTTTAAAAACACTAGCCCCGCTCAGTTCATAATGAGAATATTTTAATGCTTTTTGATTCTTTTTTATTCTCATTATGTATCTTAAGGGAGGAGCCGTATGAGGCGAAAATTTCATGTACGGTTCTGGAACGGAGATTCTTTGAATCGAATAACGACCGTAACGGATGTCAGCTCAATCCGAAGGAAATTATGCAGAAGCTTTACAGAATTATTATGAAGCTATGCGACTAGAAATCGATCCCTACGATCGAAGCTATATACTCTATAATATAGGCCTTATTCATACAAGTAATGGAGAACATACGAAAGCCTTAGAATATTATTTTCGGGCACTCGAACGAAACCCATTCTTACCGCAAGCTTTTAATAATATGGCAGTGATCTGTCATTACGTGCGGCTATCTCCATTATAGAAAGAAAAAGGAAGACAAAATCTGCTAGTAAATACTAAAAAAAAGGGCTCGCTACAAACGCATCGTGCAAAACGATGATTTCCTTGAGCTGTAGCAAAGAAAGAAACTTCATTTTAATAGAAGTCAAAATATGCCTAGATACTTTTTTCTATGTCTATGGATAAAAAAAGATCTAATTAATAGAGAAGAAGCACCGTAAAGATCAATTAATGTGGTTTTTGGCCAATACATTAAAAAAAAAAAAAGAACTGCTTACTTATGCCTACATATAAAATAGATAAAAAAAAGTTAGGAATTAACTTCTGTAATAGAGTCGATCCACTAAGATTAAGGTATTGAGCGGCGGTGTAGGATCAGATCCCAAAGACAGTAAGTCTTTCCTTTCTTACTTATGTTTATGAAGGAAAGCTTTTTTCAGAGATTCTATATAAATTTCAATATGAACCCGAGATAGTTACCTTGCGGAAAATATGAAGTATAGGAATAAATACCTATGCTTTATTCTTCTGCAGGTGGGAGAAAAGATAAAACTGAAACTGATTCTTAATTAAATCAAAATAAAAGTTTGAAACTTATGCGATTAACCTCTTTTGATTCTTTCGAACCGTGAGATATAGATCTATAAGAAATCTCATTCAGTTTAATGACACCAAAAGAATTAACCGCGGAGCCGTATGAGGTAGGAAACTCTCAAGTACGGTTCTAAGGGAAGGAATTGACTCACATATTCCTATTCCAACCGTGGAGAACAGGCCATTCGACAGGGGGATTCTGAAATTGCGGAGGCTTGGTTCGATCAAGCCGCTGAATATTGGAAACAAGCTATAACGCTTACTCCTGGAAATTATATTGAAGCGCATAATTGGTTGAAGATCACAGGACGTTTCGAATAAAAGAAGAAAAATTCTTATTATTTCGAATTCATCTTGGCCGATCAGTCAAATAAAATAGAATCATTCTTCGAGGAACAACCAATCTAAGAATTTCATTATATTCCTTTTCAAATCGTTCTAGTTTGTTTGGTATTTCGTAGGGATAAAGAATACACAGATAGAGTACAGCATAGATTTATTTCTTTTCGTCTATTAGCTATTAATACAAATAAAATAGAATTTGAATATATCCACTCTAATAATAAATAATTAGATAATAATTAGAATTAAAAAAAAAGATTATATTAATAATGAATAATATTTCTATATAGAAATATTATTCATTATTTCTTAATTCTATGATTCGAAAAAAAACTTCGAATGACTAAATACTGGAATGTTTTTTTAGTAATGAATAACATCGGTTCGTG